ACATAGAATAATGATATTGCCATAAATGAAGAAAATAATATTTCCATTTATTAATCAGAATAGGCGTATTATTTGAAGAAAGAATTAATTTTCCTTGATATCTAGCATAATGCATAAAAGGATCTTTGCATAACTCCAAGATGTCCTGAAATTTAGAATGAATAAATACTTTGAGAAGGTTTTGTTTTCTAACGAAATAGATTCGTTGAAAAAAGAATCCAGAAAATATTGAACGTAAATGAAAAGATTGATTACGAAGAAAAAAAAAGATGGATTCATATTCACATATATGGATATTATATAGGAACAAGAAGAATCTTGGATTGGTTTTTTCAAAAACCAACTTCTTTGGACGAATAAACCTATTCCAATTACGATACTCATAAAGAAAGAAACGTAAGAAATGCAAAGAAGAGGCATCCTTCAACCAGTAACGTAGGGTTTGCACCAAGATCTCTAGATGGATGTGATAGGGTATTAGTAGATTTGACACAGAATCTAAATGGGACAATTTGTCCTCTAAAAATGAAAATATTGAATGAATTGATCGTAAATTACAAAATTGATCGACCTTTTTGCTTTCTAAAGAAAATAGTAATCGAAAATAAAATGTCATTTCCATAGTGACTGCAAATGCCTCGCATAGAATTTTTGAATAAAAATTCTTGTTGTAAGCAAAAACCCTATTTTGTCTAGAATTCGGATCCAAAATAATCAAAGGCTTCTGTTGAGACATTCGAATAATTAAACGTTTAACAATTATTGAACTAATTCTTTTATCATAATCCACATTTTTTAACCAAATAGATCTAATTGATCTCGTTAAAACATGATGAGCAAGTATATAAATATACTCCTGAAAAAGGAGTGGGTATAGGAAGTTATGTTGCCAAGATCTATTTAGGTCTAAATATCCTTGAAATTGATCCATTGGAAATTGGATTTGAATCAAAAGAAACAGAAAGTAGTACATTTACTGATTATGAAAGGATATATAGTGCGATTCAGTCAAAACAACGCGTTATAATAAGAAAATACTCGATATCTCGGAGACAGGTAGACTCATCAACAGACTCTCTATCCTCTCTTTCAATCTAAGTAGTTTATATTTGTTTAAAGAATAACAAAACAAGATAGGTTAGAAATCCTTTATTTTTCAAGCCAATCGCTCTTTTGATTTTGGAAAATCAAAATATTTATCAATATGCTGCTTCTTCTACATAGAACCCAGAATAGGACATAACTAATAATTAGGACTTAGTTGATTAATAAAAACGAAAATAGATAAAATACCCTAATCATGCACTCAAGGAGAATTTTTACCCCGTACTAGGCACTCATATATTTTTAACGTCTAATTCGATCGGGTAATCATTCAAATTTAGAATAAAAGCTCGTTGCTCTTTTTTTTTCCTTATAACAACTTAATTGAAGTCGGAAAACTCTATCCATTTATTCATTCGACCCCATTCTGATTCTGAATTAAGTTCATTTTTTGGGACTCAAAATTCAAATAAGTTTTCGAACCAATCCAGTTAAAGTAAAACTGAAACATTCTCAGAATTCGCTATTCATACGACATGCTGTTTTTTCCAGTCATTCCTTCAGGATCAGTCGTGGTCTTACAAAGGCTACCAAAGGTATGAATGAATCCTTTACTTCATTGAAGTATGGAAAAGATGCTAGCCGCCCTTAAAAGCCGAGTACTCTACCGTTGAGTTAGCAACCCGAAGAACAAAAAATTGTCAATGTTTGGTTGGATAAAAAACTAAAGAGATAAAATGGAACACCACAATCAAAACATCAAACTAGCAAAAAATCCATCAAAAAGTGTCAATTCGAAAATTATTATTAATTTTGAAATTCCCATTTATTTAAGAATAAATATAAGAGTCAAAAAGGAAACTATTTTTCAGATAAAAATAAAAGAAATCAAAAATATAGTCAAAATCTTTTGCTGAAGCCAAGTAAAAAACAAACTGAGTAAATAGATTTGTTTATCCACGATCGAATTATATTTGATCAATAGACTCTTGTCAATATAGAAAAGAGAAGACACGGAAAAAAGAGTACCGCACTTTTGAAAATATCAATAAAGGATTCCTGTAGATCGAGCACCTTTTTCAAGAAAATAGAAGGAATATTGGAATAGGTTTGACTGTTTATAGGATCATAAAAACCCCATTTTTCACGGATCTTTTCCTTCTCTTTGGGATCGAACATCGAGCGCAACAATTCGATAAACAGTTCCTTGGGATAGATGTAGACGAACTCTAACGCTCCCCAGAAACGTATACAAAGTTTTTTGTCTCGTAAGGCTCGAGAAATTGAAGTGATGCCTATATATACAAGGTCAAATAGATCCATAAAGAAATTAGATTAATATTAATAAAAATAATAATAATAAAAATAATAATATTATTTGATTATATTTCTTTTTTTATTCATATAAATAAATACACATTTTTCTTCTCATAACTCAAGTTGAATAACTATGAATATAGTTAAAAAAAAATCGTAAAAGACTATTCATTTCATTTTTTGAGTAGTCTATAATCCATCTTTTTTTGTCCTGATTCAAAAAAATAGATTTTGACTCTTCGTTCTTAATCTCGTTGTCGAGACAATAAGGGGATTTTCTTGTTCCAAAATACTTTATCTTTACCGTGAATCATTGAGTTTAGACATTACTTCAGTGAGTTTGAAAACCGCCGCAACATGTCCATTTTTATGCTTTCTTTTTTCTATAAAAGATTCAAGTATCACATGGAAAAAAAGTACTATACTTACGAAGTTGGTCAAACTTATTAATTAGCACTAACCCTCGATTCTCTGTCCCTGAGAACAGACTTAATAGTTTCGACTCGAGCTACAGCACGTCCTATCTTACACTCCAATCCAAAAAACCAAAAATCTGAACAAAAGATATCGATCCAAGAGCGCATTTCTAATTCAAATGGTGGATATAAGAATCCACAGACATGATTGTCTGTCAAATCCGCGCGTTGCTTTCTACCACATCGTTTTAAACGAAGTTTTACCATAACATTTCCGGGTTGGTTTGAACTGGTATGTAATTGATTCAATTCTGGAATCACGAATAGTCATTTGTTCGTTGGTTACAGTTGTTCCATAGAAATGCATATTTTTTTTTTTCAATCAATGACTGCTTTTTTTACGAAGTCGCAGCAAGAATAAGATTTCATACCCCATTTTTCTTTGTTCATTTTTTTGAAATAATTGCAATATACTATATACTATTTTTTAGTTTCTTTCTAAAAATTCTTTCTATAAAATAGAAAAAAAGATCAATTTATCAATCCCAAATCGAAAAAGAAAGATTAGAAAATCGAATATTAGGAATTGAAAAATTTTTGTTATTGAATCCACATTCCATCTTCAGAGGCTCAAATACTTATAAATATAAAAAAGAAAAAAAATTCAATTCTATTATTAATTACATAGAAATAGTTAGTTAATAACAATTGAAAAAATACCCAACAGTTTGATAGAATCAAACTAATGATCAAATAGACTGATCAAAATCAGCCATCCTCAAATTCAACCCCATGAATTACAAGAATAGAGCTTAAAGCCTCCTATTCTTTCTGAAAAGGAAACGAAGCAAAAATTCCGGATTTTCTTTTACGAGTAGTTTGGGCTGACTGAGCAGGTTAAATAACCCTTAGTTAAATAAACTAAAAGGGAATCAAATAGAATTAGACTATGAATTACTTAATTATTCTATACATTTCCATATTATTCTATACATTTCCATGCATGTAAAATTATTCTTTTTTTTATCAAATAAAAAAAAATGGGGTTCAAAGAAAATACATAATGTATAACATAACATTTTTTTCTTACTAACTTATCATTTCATAAAATTTACAGTAGACCTATGAGTGTCTTCGATTAGTAATTGTTCTGATAGTTATATGAGAGGTTAAGGCCTTTTAAACTAACTAATTTCTTTTAGCTTAAGCAAGAAAAATATTAACTATTATTCTACTCTAAGAGTAGAGATCGAATGAAGGGAGGGAGACAGGGGGTTTCAATCTAGTGTTAATTTGTTTGAAATTGATTTCAAAGCTATAGTTCCTGTGTTATCCAAATCACAACTTGATCCAGATCCAGTTATGACAATCTTTCGTTATTCGCAAAATATCTGTATTCTTTCTCGATAAAAAATAGAAAAAGGTATTCCCTGGGACGAAAGGATTCGAACCTCCGAATAGCGGGACCAAAACCCGTTGCCTTACCACTTGGCCACGCCCCATTTCTCTTTCTGTTCAATCAATCCTAATAAACATTATTATTAGTGCTGGGTGTTCGTCAATTCCAATCAAAATCGATTGTTTCTAGGATGAACTAGAGAGAAAAATGAATTTATTGATCATTAGATAGAATTTCATTAAAATATATTGTCGAAAATATGATTTCTTCTATTCTCTTTTATTTTGCGAATCGAATGGTTTTAAATTGGATGAGTTTTCAACAAAGGATTTTTTTTGGTTTCTTTTTCTGTTTTAACAGATATCCAATAAAACGCCATTAAAATTCAATTATCTCCAAGTTCAATAAGGAAAAAAATGTTTATTATGCTTAACATCTTTAGTTTGATCTACTTCTGTTTTCATTTCAACCTTTATTTGAATTCAAGTAGTTTTTTAGTAGTCAAATTGCCAGAGGCCTACGCTTTTTTGAATCCTATCGTAGATATTATGCCAGTAATACCCCTTCTGTTTTTTCTATTAGCCTTTGTTTGGCAAGCTGCTGTAAGTTTTCGATAAGATGTTGAGTAATGTACTAGACATTATTTATCCGAGAAAGAAAAGAAAGAAAATGCTAATAATTATTTGATAAACATTAGAATATGAATCTTCGATTCAAACAATTGCTCATTGGAATTCTTTTATTCTTTTTAGAAACTTTGCTTTTGAATTTAGTTTATTCTTTGATTTAGTGAAACCCCTTTTGAGCCCTCCAAGAGTAGATAGGAAAGAATTCTTTTTGAACTAAAAAACCCGACTTTTATTTTATTGAAAATACATTTTTTTTTTGAGTTCTTTTTCTATAAACCGTTTGGGTTATTAGTGTCGAAATAGGATATGTGGTAGAAAAAAGAATAATCTATTCTCTCTCTCTCTTTTTATGACTTGGAGATTGTGTAATGCTTACTCTCAAACTCTTTGTTTACACAGTAGTGATATTCTTTGTTTCTCTCTTTATCTTTGGATTCCTATCCAATGATCCTGGGCGTAATCCCGGGCGTGACGAATAAATATTGTATTGTACATTTTTGAATTTCAAGAAAAGATCAAATATCAATTCTTTAAGGGAAAGAGAGGGATTCGAACCCTCGGTACGAAAAACTCATACAACGGATTAGCAATCCGACGCTTTAGTCCACTCAGCCATCTCTCCCAATTTTTAATTTTGAATCTTACTTTCCAGAATTAAGATAAAAAAAACTCCTCTCTTTCCTTATTTCTCGTTCTTTTTTTTTATGCGATTTTCGCATATGAATTCTATTCATAGTAGTATAGAATTCATTCTATCTATAGATATATATTGAAAAAAAAAAGGAGTCGAAAGAATTCTTTCAAAAAACGAAAGAAAATAAACAATATATTTCTTCTATTGTTTATTTTCTTTCGTTTTTTGTGCCAAATAATATATATATTAAACAAAATGATATAGATGTTTAATAAAATTCATTTTATTAAATGAAATAAAAATATAAGGACAACTTTGGTTCTATCATATAGAATCATAGTCTCATTTTTTCTTTATTCTTCCATTGATATTGAATCATTGACTTCTATTTTATTTCCTGATTGATAATTATATCAATTATGATAATTCTATTCTAATTATAAATTTATCATAAATATAGAATAAATTGAATTTAGAATTGAATTTGAATACGAATATTAGTAATATTCTTTCTTTTCGTCCTTTTTTCTTCCCCCGCCTCTTACTCTTAGTGGTACTGTACTGAAACAAACTTGTTATTGAGTTATTAATAGTTAGGAATCCTCTATTAACAAATTTACTCCGATTAGGTCTAATAAAACAACTAAAACACACCCATGCTATCATTTGAATTATTATTTTCGGATTTTATCCCTTATTCTGATTACGGCTGATTACCTTCTTATTCGACAAAAGATTTATTTATACACAATAATGGCATTGTAGCGGGTATAGTTTAGTGGTAAAAGTGTGATTTGTTTTAGTAATCCCTTTAAGAGTTAAGGGGTCCCTCGGATTTGCTTCATATTCCGAACAAAAACTTTTTTTCTTAAAAGGATTCAATCCTTTCTTACCTATCACTTCAATAAGAAGGAGTCGAGGAAGACTCTAAATTCTCGTGATTTGAGTCCAATTTTAAAATTTTTGAAAATTGAATTCTAAAAGAGCGAAACACAATTTGTTTTAGTGGATCAAGACTCCCACTAACTAGGCGTATGGATAAAGGATCCATGGATAAAGATCGAAAAGTGTAGTTCGAATCGTAACTAAATCTTCAATCTTTTACTATTCTAGAAATCGAAAGAAGAAAGATTAAAGCAAAATAGCTATTCTATTAAATTAAGGATGTCCTTAGTTTCTGAAGGACATTAATCTTTTTTTAGCTCGGTAGAAAGGAAAAACTTTTCCTAAGGATTTTCTATTACATCAAATAGAAATAGAGAACAAAGTAACTAAGAGAATATAGGTAGAATATCTTATTCTAGTTTCTATATTCTAGAAGGGATCGTCTAGCAAGCCGAATCTCTTTGAATGCATTCAAAGCGACAGCTGACATAGATGTTATGGTTCAACAATTTTTTGATTTCATTCAGGTCTTATATCAATCTTGATATTTATTTTTACATCCATAAAGGAGCCGAATAAAATCAACCTTTCATGTTCGGTTTTGAATTAGAGACGTTAACAATGATGAATCAACGTCTACTATAACCCCTAGCCTTCCAAGCTAACGATGCGGGTTCGATTCCCGCTACCCGCTATATTCTTTGGATATGATATAGAATATCAAAAGAATATTCTGATATTTAATATCATTAATCCTATTATTCTATGATAATAGAATATTTTTCTATTATGCGTGTATCTTTAAGATTGAATATAGAATTACGTAGATTCTACAATATCTTTTTTCGAACACCGAACAAGAAGTCAAAAAGCAATAAATGTGAAAAAAAAGCGTCCATTGTCTAATGGATAGGACATAGGTCTTCTAAACCTTTGGTATAGGTTCAAATCCTATTGGACGCAAGTTCTTCTATGTTATGTATTTTTTTAAGTGTCTATCCCAAGGATATTGCTATCTTTATTTTGACTGATTTACAGCAGGGATGGGGCGTCTTGGACGATTATTTTATCAAAAATTTGATTAAATTTCAAATGGATATTGAATACTATTCAATACTATTCATTTAGTATATAAATAGATTCGAATTCTTATAATAGTATATATAATATACTCTA